TTAGTATAAAAAACCAGCCTCATAGTATAAACAAATAACTATAGAAGTAATAACCAACTCATCAGTTCGTATTATCTGGATCCAAAGAACCAGTCAAGATATGATATATTGGTCATATTGTTGTAGCAACTGAAATCTTTTTTATTAAAAAAATTTCTAAGTTGTCAATCGAAATCAAAAAGAAAGGGTATGGATAAATGGAAGGATGAGAGAAAGAAAGAAAAAGAATAAAGAATATTGATGATATAGATATAGAATTCCAATATGTAAGGTCTATGAGTCATCTCAGAAAAAATCTGCGTAATAAAGCATCAATACGGATTCATCATTAAATGGATCTGCTCATCGAACAAAAAATAAAGAGCTTCGAGCCAATAAAGACTAAGAATATTGACTCAAAAACTAATAGCTCCGTTGTAGAATTCAGACCTAACCATTAATTAAGAAGCGATGGGAACGATGGAACCTGTGAATTCAAAAGATTTTAGTGAAAAAGAATTCGAATGATTCATTGATCGGGATGGCGGAACCGGCCAGAGACCAATTCATCTATTCGGAAAAATTATGAACTAATGAGAGAACTGAAATAGAAATTGAAAGAGTAAATATTCGCCCGCGAAAACTTTATTTTCTTGGATTGCTAAAATTGGGTCAATCCAATACGATAAAGAGTAAAACAAAAGAAAGATTTGTTTTAACATTATAAAACATTCTTTTAACATTATAAAACATTCTAAAATAGATAAATAAAAAATAGATAAATATAAGAAAAAATAGTTATTTAATATATTTATATTTAGTTATCGATAAAAACAAGATATACAAATTAATAATATATTTAATCTAGATTAAATGAAATCCATGATTCAGTATATTAATTATTAAAGTTAATTCAAATTATTTTCTATCTGAATTGAATTCAAAATCTTGAATTTGAATTGATTTATTCGCGAGGAGCTGGATGAGAAGAAACTCTCACGTCCGGTTCTGTAGTAGAGATGGAATTCAAAAAAAACCATCAACTATAACCCCAAAAGAACCAGATTCCGTAAACAACATAGAGGAAGAATGAAGGGAATGTCTTATCGAGGTAATACTATTTGTTTTGGTAAATACGCTCTTCAGGCACTTGAACCCGCTTGGATCACATCTAGACAAATAGAAGCGGGTCGACGAGCAATGACACGAAATGCACGTCGCGGTGGAAAAATATGGGTCCGTATATTTCCAGATAAACCAGTTACAGTAAGGCCCGCTGAAACACGTATGGGTTCAGGTAAAGGCTCTCCCGAATATTGGGTAGCTGTTGTTAAACCAGGTCGAATCCTTTATGAAATGGGTGGAGTAACAGAAAATATAGCCAGAAGGGCTATTTCAATAGCAGCGTCTAAAATGCCTATACGAGCTCAATTCATTATTTCGGGATAAAAAAGAAATAGGCCTTAAAAATAGCGGGTGCAGGTTTCTTTTTTTGAACAAATAATATTTCTTTTTTTCTTCGAACTTTGTATTGTAAAAAACAGATCAAAAAAAAAAATAAATAAAATAAAATGATATGATTCAACCTCAGACCCATTTGAATGTAGCAGATAACAGCGGGGCTCGAGAATTGATGTGTATTCGAATCATAGGAGCTAGCAATCGTCGATATGCTCATATTGGTGACGTTATTGTTGCTGTGATCAAAGACGCAGTTCCAAACATGCCTCTAGAAAGATCAGAAGTGGTCAGAGCTGTAATTGTACGTACTTGTAAAGAACTTAAACGTGACAACGGTATGATAATACGATATGATGACAATGCTGCAGTTGTGATTGATCAAGAAGGAAATCCAAAAGGAACTCGAGTTTTTGGTGCGATTGCCCGAGAATTGAGACAGTTCAATTTTACTAAAATAGTTTCATTAGCTCCCGAGGTATTATAAAACGAGACCACGATATGGTTATAGGTTATAGTAGGGTATTTAAAATAAATAGATTAAGATTCATTTAGTAGATTTTGTCTCACGTATATACCTTTCAAAATGAATATTCATAATTTCTAAAAAAAAAATACGTAAAAAAAAAAAAAAATACGTAAAAAAGCATGTTGATTATATCCAAATTTGGAGGCACCAATCATTTTAATTAATCATGGGTAGTGATACTATTGCTGACATAATAACCTCTATACGAAATGCCGATATGTATAGAAAAAGCCTGGTTCGAGTAGCATCTACTAATATCAGCCAAAGTATTGTGAAAATACTTTTACGAGAGGGTTTTATCGAAAACGTGAGAAAACATCGAGAAAACAACAAATATTTTTTGGTTTTAACCCTACGACATAGAAGGAATAGGAAAAGTACTTATCGAAATCTTTTAAATTTAAAACGGATAAGTCGGCCGGGTCTCCGAATCTATTCTAACTATCAAAGAATTCCTAGAATTTTAGGCGGGATGGGAGTTGTAATTCTTTCTACCTCTCGGGGTATAATGACAGACCGAGAGGCTCGACTAGA